CTGTCGCAATTCCCGAGCGATCGGACCAAAAACGCGAGTTCCTTTTGGATTTCCTTCTTGATCAATAAGAACTGCAGCGTTATCATCATATCGAATTATCATACCGTTGTCACGTTTGAGTTCTTTAGGGGTACGTACAATTACAGCTCTGACCACTTCTGATCTTTCTAGGGGCATATTTGGCACTGCTTCTTTAATCACAGCGACAATAATGTCGCCGATATGTGCATATCGACGATTGCTAGCTCCTATGATTTGAATACACATCAATTTTCGAGCCCCACTATTATCCGCAACATTCAAATAGGTTTGGGGTTGAATCATATTATTTTTTTATCTGTTCTTTCAATGCACAATGCAAGGATCCAAGAAAAAAAAAGAAATATTATTTGTCAAAAAACCTGCTATTTTTTCATTCCCAAGACCAATTTCTTTTGGTTTTACATCCTTATCCCGAAATAATAAATTGAGTTCGTATAGATATTTTGGACGCCGCTATTGAAATAGCCTTTCTGGCTATATTTTCTGATACTCCGCCCATTTCATAAAGTATTCGACCCGGTTTAACAACAGCAACCCAATATTCGGGGGATCCTTTGCCCGAACCCATACGTGTTTCCGCAGGTCTTATTGTAACTGGTTTGTCTGGAAATATACGTACCCATATTTTTCCACCACGACGTGCATTTCGAGTCATTCCTCGTCGACCTGCTTCTATTTGTCTAGATGTGATCCAAGCGGGTTCAAGTGCCTGAAGACCATATTTACCAAAACAAATATGATTACCTCGAAAAGATATTCCCTTCATTCGTCCTCTATGTTGTTTACGGAATCTAGTTCTTTTAGGGTTATAGTTGATGGTTGTTTCTAAATTTCATCTCTACTACAGAACTGGACATGAGAGTTTCTTCTCATCTAGCTCCTCGCGAATAATAGGATTCAAAAAAGTTAATTTGAATTAAGATATATGTATTTAATTAATAATAGATAAATCATTTGAATCGCGGGATTCTTTGAGATTTCATATAATCAATTAGTAAGTTGTATATCCTTTTTGGATATCAAATTCTACATATTAAACATATATGTTTTTTTAGAATAGTCTTTTTTTTCTTAATTATCGATAATGAAAATATTCTTATAGATATATAACCTTATATTGAATCTTTCATTTTTTTTTTTACTTTTTTCAGATTGAAAATTTATAAATCTAAAAAAGGTTTTCGCGGGCGAATATTCTTTATTTCAGTTCTAGGGTTAGTTCATGACTTCTCAGAATAGATGAATAGGTTCTCAGTTTCTTCCGCCATCCCGGCCAATGAATCATTAGAATTTTTTTTTAGAATCTTTTACATTCACAGGTTTCATCGTTCCCATCGCTTTTTGCTTAATGGTTAGGTCTCAATTCTACAATGGAGCTCTTATCTTAATGAAATTTATTTTTGAGTCAATCTTCTCAGTCTTTATTGGCTCGAGTCTCTTGGTTTTTTTCCATGAACAGATTCATTTAATTATGAATGAATCAGTATTGATGCTTTATTACATTGCCTTTTATGAGATGACTCATAGACCTTACATATTGGAATTCTATATCGTTGATATTTTTTCTCTCTTTCTCTCACCTGTCCATTTATCCACATCTTTTTTCTATATTTTCGCTTCACAACTTCGACTTCAGATTGATTTTTTTGTTTATGCAAAATAGATTTCAGTTGCTACAATGATATGATCAATATATCATATCTTGACTGGTTTTTTAGACCCAGATAATACGAAGCGATGAGTTGGTTTTTAGTTCTATATTTATTAGTTTATATTATGGGGTCCTTTTTTTTAATCTCACCCCTCAAAAACCCAACGAGTCACACACTAAGCATAGCAATAAACTAAAATGGTCAATCAAATTTTTATTCAACCCTATAGAATTATAATTGTTTATTTCATTTTTGATTGAACAAAAAAGACTAATACTCATTTATTCTTTTTTGTTCAATTCATAGATAGAAACAAAAGAAAAGTCAATATTTGTTAGTCATTGTCTATAAATATCCAAATTTTGATGCCTAATACCCCATAGATAGTTCGAACTGTATAGCAACAATAATCTATTTTAGCGCGAATGGTTTGTAGGGGAACTCTACCTTCTCTGATCCACTCGATGCGTGCAATTTCTTTTCCATCTATACGCCCTCCAATTTGTACTTGAATTCCCTTTGTATCGGTTTGTTCAGTTAATTCAATAGCTTTTTTCATTGCTTTCCGAAATGAAACTCTATTTTTCAATTGTCCAGCTATAAATTCTCCAAGAATGTTGGAGTTTCCATAAGGTTTTGCAATTCTTCTGATAGCAATGTTAAGTTTTCGGTTTACCCAATTAAATTCTTTTTCTAAATTCATCTGTAATTCTTCGATTCCGCGTGGTCTACTTTCTAGTAAAAATTTAGGGAATCCCATATAAATTATGACTTGTATGAGGTCGATTCTTTTTTGAATCTCTATA